GCTTTTAAAGGAAAAAAGCCCTCCACTGGCCTTAGGCGCCAACATCTCTTGGTGCAAATCCAAGTAAAAGCTCCGCCTTGGTAGCTTAAATTAAAGCACTGGTCTTGTAAGCCAGAGACTGTAGCCTAAACCCTACCCCAGGCTTCAAAACAAAAGGACTCTAACCTTTACCTCCGGCCCCCAAAGCCGGCATTCTGCCTAAACTATGTTTTGTACTCTTATAGCTTAACTTTAAAGTATAGCGCTGAAAACGCTAAGATGAACCCTAAAAAGTTCTAAGAGTATAAAGGTTTGGTCCTGGCCTTAGTATCAACTGTTTCCCAACTTACACATGCAAGTCTCAGCACACCCGTGAGAACGCCCTTTTAACCTTCCCCAGGCAAAGGAGCTGGTATCAGGCACAGATCCTTGCCCACAACACCTAGTCTCACCACACCCCCAAGGGTACTCAGCAGTGATTAACTTTGCGCATAAGCGACAGCTTGACTCAGTCAGGGAAAATTAGGGCCGGCTAACACGGTGCCAGCCGCCGCGGCTACACCATGGACTCAAGTTGATACTCATCGGCGTTAAGCGTGATTAAAGTTCTCATAAAGTTAGGGTTAAATTAACACTTAGTAGTTTTATGCTTGTTGTTAAGAAACACACAAACGAAAGTTACCCTATGCCACCTTGAATACACGACAGCTAGGAAAACAAACTGGGATTAGATACCCCACTATGCCTAGCCGTAAACAATTAACTTACACCCACACCGCCAGGGGATTACGAGCAATGCTTAAAACCCAAAGGATTTGACGGTGTCCCACCCCGCTAGAGGAGCCTGTTCTATAATCGATGATCCCCGCTTCACCTAACCACTCCTCGCCCATCAGTCTGTATACCTCCGTCGAAAGCTTACCATGTGAACGTCCGCAGTAGGCTCAATGATTGCCCATCAATACGTCAGGTCAAGGTGCAGCTTAAGGAGTGGCAAGTAATGGGCTACAATTTCTAACTTAGAACAAACGAAAGACTATGTGAAACCCTAGTCATGAAGGTGGATTTAGTAGTAAAAAGAAACTAGAGTGTTCTTTTTAACCCGGCTCTGGGACGCGTACACACCGCCCGTCACCCTCTTCGATAGTACCACATCTGTTAATAACCTAATATTACGTTTTAGAAGAGGCAAGTCGTAACATGGTAAGTGTACTGGAAAGTGCACTTGGCACACTACAAAATGTAGCTTAACAAAAGCCCCTCGCTTACACCCAGGAAATATCTGTTCGACTCGGATCATTTTGAGCCTAAAATCTAGCCCACAAATTCACATGCCAACCCACTACCAAAGTCAACCAAATAAAACATTTTAACACCTTAGTACAGGCGATCGAAAAACTTCTAAGCGCTTCAGATAAAGTACCGCAAGGGAAATATGAAATAGAAATGAAATAACCCTAAAGCCCCAAACAGCAGAGACAACACCTCGTACCTTTTGCATCATGGTCTAGCCAGTCTACTCAAGCAAAATGAAACTTTCAGTTTGACCCCCCGAAACCAAGCGAGCTACTTCAGAACAGCCAAAAGGGCCAACCCGTCTCTGTTGCAAAAGAGTGGGAAGATTCTCAAGTAGAGGTGACAAGCCTACCGAGCCAGGAGATAGCTGGTTGTTCAAGAAAAGAGTTTTAGCTCTACCTTAAGTTTTTTTGTTAAACTGAACAAGACCTCAGACTTAAGAGCTATTCGAATAAGGCACAGCTTATTTGAAACAGGACACAACCTACGACATAGGGTAACCAAGAGTGACTTAAATAAAGTGGGCCTAAAAGCAGCCATCTTTAAAAAAGCGTTAAAGCTTAACTACCCCTCACTCACAATACCTAAAGCCCTCACTAACCCCTCATCACTATTGAACAGCTTTATACTCATATAAAAGCTATTATGCTAGAACTAGTAACAAGAAACTGCCTTTCTCCTAAATGTAAGTATATACCAAAATAAACTCTGTTGGTTATTAACGTAAATGCTAAACTATAGTAACACCCACTAGAAAACCCTATAACTCCTAACGTTAACCTTACACCAGAACATTCCAGGAAAGATTAAAAGAAAAAGAAGGAACTCGGCAAATCATAGCCTCGCCTGTTTACCAAAAACATCGCCTCTTGCAAAACATAAGAGGTCCAGCCTGCCCAGTGACAAAGTTCAACGGCCGCGGTACCCTAACCGTGCGAAGGTAGCATAATCACTTGTTCTTTAAATGAGGACTCGTATCAACGGCACTACGAGGGCTATACTGTCTCCTTTTTCCAATCAGTGAAACTGATCTCCCCGTGAAGAAGCGGGGATCAAAATATAAGACGAGAAGACCCCATGGAGCTTTAAACTCTCTGTACACTTCTGTGTTCCTACATCATTAGACATAAGAAATCTGCACACTAGTTTTAGGTTGGGGGGACCACGGAGTACAATTTAACCTCCATAACAAATGGGCTAATTACCCTTATCCACGAGACACACCTCTAAGAATTACTAAACTAATGCTTATGACCCGATATTCGATCAATGAACCAAGTTACCCTGGGGATAACAGCGCAATCTACTTCAAGAGCTCATATCGACAAGTAGGTTTACGACCTCGATGTTGGATCAGGGTATCCCGGTGGTGCAGCCGCTACTAATGGTTCGTTTGTTCAACGATTAAAACCCTACGTGATCTGAGTTCAGACCGGAGCAATCCAGGTCGGTTTCTATCTATAAAGCGCTTCTCCCAGTACGAAAGGACCGGAGCAGCATGGCCAATGCCTCAACAAGCCATCACCTATCACTAATGAAACTATCTCAATTGACCAAGACCTATCACCCTCCCCTAAACCAGGGTAGTTAATATGGCAGAGCTTGGTCATGCAAAAGATCTAAGTCCTTTCAACCGGGGTTCAAATCCCCTTATTAACTGTGAAACTGTTACTCACCCATCTCTTGCCCCTGCTCTATATCGCGCCCATTCTCCTCGCAGTGGCATTCTTAACCTTAGTTGAACGAAAAATTTTAGGCTACGCTCAACACCGTAAAGGCCCCAATGTTATCGGCCCATTTGGACTCTTGCAACCAATTGCTGACGGCGTAAAACTCTTTATTAAAGAACCTGTTCGCCCGTCAACATCTTCCCAAATCTTATTTATTCTGGCCCCCACTCTCGCTTTAACCCTCGCTATAGTCATATGGACCCCCTTTCCTTTACCCATCCCTTACTCAAACCTAAACCTCAGTATTCTATTTATCCTTGCCATTTCCAGCTTAACCGTCTACACAATTTTAGGCTCAGGCTGAGCCTCAAACTCTAAATACGCCTTAATCGGGGCTTTACGAGCTGTAGCCCAAACTGTCTCATACGAAGTTACCCTGGCCCTAATCGTTTTGTGCACTGTCTTCCTGGCGGGAGGCTTCACCCTTTCCTCCTTTTCCGACTCACAAGAATTCGCCTGATTTGTATTACCTCTATGACCCCTATTCTTTATATGATTTGTCTCCACCCTCGCCGAGACTAACCGAGCCCCATTTGATCTAACAGAAGGAGAATCTGAATTAGTATCCGGCTTCAATGTGGAATATGCAGGGGGACCCTTCGCACTATTCTTCCTAGCAGAATACGCAAACATCTTAATAATAAACACCCTCTCGACCATCATCTTTCTTGGCCCCCACACACTATCACTAATTATCTCTACGCTTGACCTCATAACCAAAGCTTCCATCTTATCTATTATTTTCTTGTGAATCCGAGCCTCCTACCCTCGATTCCGCTATGACCAGCTCATACACCTTGTGTGAAAAAACTTTCTCCCTCTTACACTCGCCTTCACCATTTTCTTCATCTCTATGCCAACCTCCCTCCACCTCAATCCCCCCCTGCCCTGGAAGCGTGCCTGAAAGCTAGGGACCTCCTTGATAGGGAGGCTAATAGGGGTTCAAACCCCCTCACTTCCTTTAAAAAAATAGGAATCGAACCTATATCTGAGAGATCAAAACTCTCTGTACTTCCTTTGTACTACTCCTTAGTAAGGTAAGCTAAATAAGCTTTTGGGCCCATACCCCAACAATGTTGGTTAAAATCCTTCCTTTACTAATGAACCCCCCCGCGCTAACGATCTTCCTACTGAGCCTTGCTATCGGAACCACCGTTACCCTTTCCAGCTTCCACTGACTCCTAGCCTGAATTGGCCTAGAAATTAACACCCTTGCTATCATCCCCCTGATAACTAAAACACCCCATCCACGAGCCATTGAAGCCGCTACAAAATATTTCCTAACCCAGGCAGCAGCTTCCGCCCTAATTTTATTCTCAACCACTATCAACGCCTGACTAACCGGGGAATGAAATATTAACTCCCTTACAGGCCTGCCCATAAATGCCTTCTCCATCGCTATCATAATAAAGTTAGGCCTAGCCCCACTCCACTTTTGAATGCCCGAAGTCCTTCAAGGGATCTCACTTTCAACAGGACTAATTTTATCCACCTGACAAAAAATTGCCCCCATAACACTGCTTCTTCAAACCTCCCACCTCCTTAACCTTAATCTAACGATTGCCCTAGGCCTCACCTCCATTCTAATCGGGGGCTGAGGCGGTATCGGCCAAACCCAAATTCGAAAAATCATAGCTTTCTCCTCCATCGGACACCTAGGCTGAATCATCATCATCATAAAATTTGACCAACAGCTTGCCCTCTTCAATTTTACCCTATACATCATTATAACAGCTGCCATATTTATATCCCTGGCTGTCATGTCCACTACAAAAATGTCACAAATTTCTAATTCATGACCAAAAACACCCGCCCTCTCCGCCTCTACCATGCTCGTTATACTATCCCTAGCAGGCCTTCCACCCCTCACAGGATTCGCCCCTAAATTATTAATCACCCTCGAACTAGTAAAACAAAATGCAACCATACTTGCCTCTGTAACTATGTTCATCTCCCTGCTAGCCCTCTTTTTTTACTTACGACTAACATATATCATTACTTTAACCCTTTCACCAAACACTCCCAGCTCCCTACACATTTGACGAACCACCCCTAAAACACACCCATTTACCGCAGTCATGAATACCCTGGCCCTCATCCTCCTCCCCCTCACACCCACTATACTTCTTCTATAGAAACTTAGGCTAACTCAGACCAAAGGCCTTCAAAGCCTTAAGTGAAGGTTAAACCCCTTCAGTTTCTGTAGGACTTGCAGGACATCAACCTACATCTTCTGAATGCAACTCAGACTCTTTAAATTAAGATAAAGTCCTCTAGAATGACGGGCCTCGATCCCGTAATATTTTAGTTAACAGCTAAACACTCTATCCAGCGAGCTTCATTCTACTTCTCCCGTCTGTGAAAAAACGGGAGAAGCCCCGGCAGGCGTTAACCTGCGTTTTAAGGTTTGCAACCCTACGTGATAACACCCCAAGGCCTGGTAAAGAGAGGGCTCAAACCTCTGTCTTCGGAGCTACAATCCGCCGCCTGCTCGACCACTTTACCTGTGATATTCACCCGCTGGTTTTTTTCTACTAATCATAAAGACATTGGAACCCTCTACTTAATCTTTGGGGCTTGAGCCGGCATGGTCGGGACAGCCTTAAGCCTACTCATCCGAGCAGAACTGAGTCAACCTGGAACTCTTCTGGGAGACGACCAGATCTATAACGTTATTGTCACTGCCCACGCATTCGTAATGATTTTCTTTATAGTTATGCCAATTCTAATCGGGGGTTTCGGGAACTGACTGGTCCCCCTGATAATCGGAGCTCCAGATATGGCCTTTCCACGAATGAATAACATGAGCTTCTGACTGCTCCCTCCCTCTTTTTTTCTTCTCCTGGCCTCCTCTACAGTTGAAGCCGGAGCGGGTACGGGCTGAACAGTCTACCCCCCACTAGCAGGCAATCTCGCCCACGCAGGCCCATCAGTAGACCTGGCCATCTTCTCACTGCATCTAGCCGGAGTCTCATCCATCTTAGGGGCCATCAACTTTATCACAACCATTATCAACATAAAACCTGCATCTACAACACAATACCAGGCGCCTCTCTTTGTCTGGTCAGTCCTTATCACCGCTGTCCTCCTACTACTATCCCTCCCCGTCCTGGCCGCCGGGATTACTATGCTCCTTACAGACCGAAATTTAAATACCTCCTTCTTTGACCCCGCAGGGGGCGGGGACCCAGTTCTCTACCAACATTTATTTTGATTCTTCGGCCACCCTGAAGTCTATATTCTTATCCTCCCCGGCTTCGGCATCATCTCACACGTAGTCGCTTATTACTCTAACAAGAAAGAGCCCTTCGGGTATATGGGCATAGTGTGAGCAATACTCTCTATTGGCCTCTTGGGCTTCATTGTCTGAGCCCACCACATATTCACGACCGACTTAAATGTGGACACACGAGCCTACTTTACATCTGCTACAATAATTATTGCTATCCCAACGGGGGTAAAAGTCTTTAGCTGACTAGCTACAATGCATGGGGGAATTATTAAATGGGACGCCCCCATACTTTGAGCCCTCGGGTTTATTTTCCTTTTCACGGTCGGAGGCCTCACCGGCATTGTCCTTGCAAATTCCTCAATCGATATCGTACTCCATGACACTTACTATGTAGTTGCTCACTTTCACTATGTGCTATCCATGGGAGCAGTCTTTGCAATTATAGCTGGATTTGTCCACTGATTCCCCCTATTTACGGGATACACCCTTCACAGCCTATGAACTAAAATCCACTTTGTTGTTATATTCACCGGAGTTAATCTAACATTTTTCCCCCAACACTTCCTTGGCCTAGCAGGAATGCCACGCCGCTATTCTGATTACCCAGATGCATACACCCTATGAAACACAGTGTCATCTATTGGCTCACTAATCTCCCTCGTAGCTGTAGTTATAATAATATTTATTATTTGAGAGGCCTTCGCTGCCAAACGCCTATTTTCAGGAGCAGAGTTAACATCAACTAACATCGAATGGACATTAGGGTTCCCACCCCACTACCACACATTTGAAGAATCAACCTTCTCCATTAAATTGACACAAGGAAGGAGGGAATCGAACCCCCATGCCCCGGTTTCAAGCCAGACACATAGCCTCTCTGTCACTTCCTTCGAGGGGTTAGTTAAACAATAACCCTGCCTTGTCAAGGCAAAATTACTAGTTAAATTCTTGTACCCCTCTATGGCACACCCCACCCAACTCGGCTTCCAAGACGCAGCCTCCCCCATCATAGAGGAGTTACTTCATTTCCACGATCACGCCCTCATAGCAGTGCTCTTAATTAGTATACTTGTCTTATATATCATTTCTGTTTTAATATCAACTAAACTCTCCAGCACCAACACCATTGACGCCCAAGAAATCGAAATAGTCTGAACTATCATGCCAGCCGTTATTCTCATTGTAATCGCATTGCCATCCCTACGAATTCTTTACCTAATAGATGAGATTAGCAGCCCCGATATAACTGTAAAAACAATCGGCCATCAGTGATACTGAAGCTACGAATACTCCGACTTTACTGACTTAAATTTTGACTCTTACATAACACCAACAAAAGATCTGGCACCGGGTCACTTCCGCCTCCTGGAAGTAGACAACCGAATGGTTACCCCAATTGGCACAGCTGCACGAGTCCTGATCACTGCTGAAGATGTACTTCACTCCTGGGCTGTACCTGCCCTAGGTGTTAAATCTGATGCAATCCCAGGCCGGTTAAATCAGACCTCTTTTCTCATCGCCCACCCCGGGATTTACTACGGCCAATGTTCTGAGATTTGTGGGGCTAACCACAGCTTCATGCCTATTGTAATTGAAGCACTCCCAGTAACAAATTTCTTGAATTGAGTTAGCGCCGCTCAAGGCACTTCATTAAGAAGCTGTAGGTTAGCAACAGCCTTTTAAGCTGTAGACAGGTGATTCCAACCACCCTTAATGATATGCCTCAACTCAACCCCCTACCATGACTTTGTTATCTCACCCTTGCGTGACTAATCTTTCTCTCTCTAGCCCCCTCCAAAATTTTAAGCCACATCAACCTAAATGAACCTAATTCTAAGAGTAACAAAACAAACAATTACGTGTGAACCTGACCATGATAACAGACTTATTTGCCCAATTTGCCTCCACAACCTCTTTCGGTGCCCCTATTATTCTTCTAGCCATACTCACCCCCTGACTTCTACTCCCCGCACCCTCCACTAAGTGAATCAACAACCGTCTTACAACCTCCCAAAACTGATTTTTAATACTATTTACTAAGCAACTTTTCTCACCCCTTAATACACCAGCCCACAAATGAGCCTTCCTCTTAACCTCTCTGATAGTCTTCCTGCTGGGTATGAATCTACTCGGCTTACTGCCGTATACATTCACACCCACAACTCAACTATCTATTAATCTAGGACTAGCTGTTCCTCTGTGACTAGCAACAGTTCTTACAGGCTTCCGCAACCAATTTAATCACTCTCTGGCCCATTTCCTCCCGGAAGGAACCCCAACCCCCCTAATCCCAATCTTAATCCTAATCGAAACTATTAGCCTCTTTATCCGACCCCTGGCTCTTGGAGTCCGACTCACCGCCAATCTCACCGCCGGACACCTTCTTATCCACTTAATCTCATCCGCCGTAACCGCAATCTACTCTTTATCCCTTCTAGCCTCATTACTGACCCTCTCAGTCCTGATTCTCCTCACAATCCTAGAAATCGCAGTTGCCATGATTCAAGCTTATGTCTTTGTTCTCTTACTAAGTTTATATCTTCAGGAAAATACTTATGGCCCACCAAGCACACGCTTTCCACATAGTTAACCCCAGCCCTTGACCCCTCACAGGAGCCGCCGCTGCTTTTTCACTAACATCCGGCCTCACCGCGTGATTTCATTTTAACACCTCTGCTGTCCTAGCTCTAGGCCTCATTTTGATATTATTAACGATATATCAGTGATGGCGGGATGTAGTCCGCGAAGGAACTTTCCAAGGCCACCACACCCCCCCTGTCCAGAAAGGCCTCCGCTACGGTATAATTTTATTTATCACCTCTGAAGTATTTTTTTTCATCGGCTTTTTCTGAGCATTTTATAATGCCAGCCTAGCCCCCACACCAGACGTAGGAGAGTGTTGACCTCCAGCAGGAATTACCCCCTTTAATCCCTTTGAAATCCCCCTCCTCAACACGGCAGTTCTTCTGGCCTCAGGGGTCTCTGTCACTTGAGCCCACCATAGTATTATGCAAGCCAACCGTAAAGGTACCCTACAAGCCCTAGCCATCACAGTGTCTCTGGGTCTCTACTTCACCCTCCTTCAAGCCATAGAATATTATGAAGCCCCCTTCACAATCGCAGACGGGATCTATGGTACTACATTCTTTGTAGCCACGGGCTTCCACGGTCTACACGTAATCATTGGCTCCCTCTTTCTTATCGCCTGCCTCCTCCGACAACTATTCTTCCATTTTACCTCCCAACACCATTTTGGGTTTGAAGCCGCCGCTTGATATTGACATTTTGTAGACGTTGTCTGACTCTTCCTCTATGTCTCAATCTATTGATGAGGCTCGTATTTTCTTAATACAGAAGTATAGATGACTTCCAATCATCCAGCCTTGGTTAAACCCCAAGAGAAAATAATGCTACTATACTCCTCTATCGCCGCTCTCCTATCCGTCATCCTAGCCGCAATTAGCTTCTGACTCCCCTTAATTTCCCCGGACACACAAAAACTTTCTCCATATGAGTGTGGATTTGACCCCCTCGGATCTGCTCGCCTTCCTTACTCAATACGGTTTTTCTTAGTCGCCATCCTTTTCTTGTTGTTTGATCTAGAAATTGCGCTACTCCTCCCAGCCCCCTGAGCTATCCAACTTCAAACCCCACTCCTAGCAATTGTTTGGGCCTCTGTCATTATTGTCCTACTAACCCTCGGCTTTATTTACGAATGACACCAAGGAGGTCTCGAATGAGCTGAATGGGGTATTAGTCTAATACAAGACAGTTGATTTCGGCTCACCTAATTATGGCTCACACCCATAATACCCCTGTGATCATTTTTTTAGCCATGATATTCTCCATCGTCCTCGCAGGCCTCTCTTTCCACCGAATACACCTCTTATCTGCCCTTCTATGCCTGGAGGGTATAATATTAACCATCTTCATAGGGCTCAGCCTCTGACCCAACCACCTTACTTTAAACCCCCTCATAAGCCCACTAATTATACTGACATTGTCAGCCTGCGAAGCCGCTCTCGGCCTATCTCTAATAATTGCAACAGCCCGCTCTCACGGCACTGACAACTTAAAAACCCTAAACCTCCTACAATGTTAATAATCTTATCCGCCTGAGCCTCGGTACTGCCAACAGTCCTCATGGCCCCCGCTAAACACATATGAACATTAGCCACTAGTCAAGGCTTCCTCATTACACTACTGTCCCTCTCATGAATATACCTCCAAAACTTTAATTTCGCCAACCCTTTGTTCCTCATCGACAAAATCTCCGGCCCCCTCACTATTTTAACCTGCTGATTATTCCCTCTCACTATACTAGCTAGCCAAAGCAAAATACGCCTGGAACCCATTAGTCGCCAACGAGCCTATATCCTCAACCTTACATTTTTGCAACTAATGACTCTTCTAGCCTTTTCAACCCCTGACCTTATACTGTTTTTTATCTTTTTTGAAGCCTCACTAGTTCCCACCATAATTGTTATCACCCGCTGGGGAGCCCAAGAGCGACGACTAGAGGCCGGGATATACTTAGCCTTCTACACAATACTAGGGGCCATTCCCCTTATGATCTGAATTACCAAATTCTATCACACACATGGCTCCCTCCTCCCAACCCTTACCCACACACTCCACATTGCTCAAGCTTCAACAAATTACCCCGGCCTATTCTGAGCCATCTACAACGCAGCATTTCTCGTTAAACTACCCATGTACTGCCTTCACCTCTGACTCCCCAAAGCACATGTAGAAGCCCCAATCGCAGGCTCTATAATCCTAGCAGGCACCTTACTCAAACTAGGAGGGTATGGGATTCTCCGAACATCCCCCCTCCTCCAAGAGAACAACCTAGCCCAAACACTACCTGTTATACTCATCGCCATCCTAGGCATTTTAGCTACTGCACTTCTCTGCCTTCGACAAACAGATCTAAAATCACTCATTGCTATATCTTCAGTCAGTCACATAAATCTTGTGGTCGCGGCCGTCCTAATCTCTTCACCATGGAGCTATTCTGGAGCAATAATAATAATAATCGCCCACGGTCTTACATCCTCCGCTCTCTTTTGCCTCGCTAACACCTCCTATGAGCGCACAAATAGCCGGACTATAATTTTATTACGAGGTATGCTACTTATCTTCCCTCTTGCCGGGGCATGATGACTAATTGTTATACTACTTAATATGGGTCTCCCCCCTTCAATCAACTTTGCAAGCGAAATCATTATTATACTCTCGTTATTTAACTGATCTCCCGTTACCTTCTTAATTGTAGCCCTCAACTTAGTTTTTACAACTGCTTATACTCTCTATGTACTCTGAGCCACCCAACGAGGCCCCCTACCGAACCATATTAAAACTTTATTCCCCTACCAAATTCGTGAACACCTTCTTCTTTTTTTACACATCCTACCCGGCTTTCTTCTTATTCTCAGCCCAGAATTCATCATTTGTGGACATAGTTTAACAAAACACTAGATTGTGATTCTAGCAATAAAGGTTAAAACCCTTTTGTACACCGAGCATGACTGGCGTAATGGGAACTGCTAATTACCCATGCCCACAGTTCAATTCTGTGGTTTGCTCAAGTACACTATTCTAAACACTAATGTGCTATATGCTCCCATTAGCCAACTCCCTGATGACCCTTCTCTTAATTGGAGCTACGCTCCTCTGCTCTCACAAAAAATTCTTTCACTTAATAACGCTGAATACAGTAAAAATCGCATTCTTTATGTCACTCTACCCCCTGTACGCCTTCCTTACTGATGATAACGCAAATGCTTCAGTTACCACAACATGATTTAGCTTAGGAATTTTTAGCTTCTCCTTCACAACACAATTTGACTTATACGCCCTTCTCTTTCTTCCTGTAGCCTTCCTAGTTACATGAAGTATTCTAGAATTCTCCACCTGGTACATGCAACATGACCCAAGCATCGACACATTCTTCAAATATCTCTTAATTTTTCTTCTCGCTATAATTGTCCTTGTCTGCTCTGGAAACCTTTGTTTACTTTTCATCGGCTGAGAGGGTGTGGGAATTATGTCCTTCTTACTGATCGGCTGATATCACGCTCGAGCAAACGCCGCTACCTCAGCCCTACAAGCTGTACTTTACAACCGCGGCGGGGATATCGGGTTCCTCCTAGCTTTTTGCTGGCTTTTAATGAATGTTTTATCATTAGACCTCCCCGTCATCCTTTCATTACCCCCCCACTTTCTTATTCTATTGGGATTCATCACTGCCGCAGCTAGCAAATCTGCCCAGTTTGGCTTTCACCCCTGACTCGCCTCAGCCATAGAAGGCCCCACACCAGTGTCCGCCCTCTTACACTCCAGCACCATAGTGGTGGCAGGCATTTTTCTTCTCATCCGAGTTCATCCCCTGTTATCCTCATCCCCTTGAGCTCTAACAACCTGCCTCTGCCTAGGCGCCATATCTACGTTCTATGCTGCCACTTATGCTTTGGCACAAAATGACATCAAAAAAATTATCGCCTACTCAACTTCTAGCCAACTGGGCCTAATAATAGTAGCCATCGGACTCAACCTTCCTTACCTAGCTTTCTTCCACATATGCACCCACGCATTCTTCAAAGCAATACTATTTCTATGCTCCGGCCTCATCATTCACTCACTCAATGATGAACAAGATATTCGAAATATAGGAGGACTACAAATTGCTCTCCCTACAACAACTACATGCCTCTCTATTGGAAGTTTTGCCCTCATAGGAACCCCATTCCTGGCCGGCTTTTACTCTAAAGACGCCATCATTGAAGCAGCAAGCACATCATACCTAAACTTTGCAGCCCTCCTTTTAACACTTGCAGCTACCGCATTCACCGCAGTTTACAGCATACGCTTAATTAACTTCGCCTCTATAATAGAGCCTCGAATAAATCCCGTCTTAACATGTAACGAGGACGACCCCCGCATTTTAAACCCCCTGTCACGACTTGCTTACGGATCTATTCTAGCTGGATTCTTAATTTATAAGACCACTCTACCGAGCCACCCCCATATTCACACCATACCAATGTATATAAAGTTAACCGCCCTAATTGTGACTATCCTCGCTTTCACTATCGCCTATGAATTAACAAAAACCTTTTGAACTGTGACTCCTAAAAGCACTGCATCTGAAGAATTTGACCCCTCATTCCACAACCCCCTTCTTCACCGCCCAATCACTGTAATGACCCTCAATACAGCTGGACAAATTGCCGCCCACGCCCTAGAAGAAATTATCTATAAAAAGCTAGGCCCCAGCTACTCAGAACGTTTCCATTGAGTCCCCATCAAAGTCGTTCTAGTAACCCAAACCGCTCGAATCAAAACCTATTTGTCAGCTTTCTTTATTACTGTAGCTTTCACTCTGCTAGCCACAATAATTATTAGACAACCAAAATCCTCCCGGTCTCCTTGACCCCATACTATAGCAATCACTGCCTGCTAAATCCCCACATAACACCCCCCCCCCCCTATTTTTCCAAGCTCTGCCACAGGACCAAAATCCTCGGTCCCTCAGCTTTTTACAACAGCAATTACTGCCCACCAAAGTCTTTGCTTACCACAGCTTTCCTGATTCTCCAAGTTCTGCCACAGAACCGAGACCCGGTTCACTGGCCCCTACAACAGCAATTACTGCCCACCAAAGTCTTTGCTTACCACAGCTTTCCTAATTCTCCAAGCTCTGCCACAAGACCAAAATCCTCGGTCCCTCAGCTTTTTACAACAGCAATTACTGCCCACCAAAGTCTTTGCTTACCACAGCTTTCCTGATTCTCCAAGTTCTGCCACAGAACCGAGACCTCGGTTCACTGGCCCTTACAACAGCAATTACTGCCCACCAAAGTCTTTGCTTACCACAGCTTTCCTGATTCTCCAAGTTCTGCCACAGAACCGAGACCTCGGCTCACTGGCCCTTACAGCAGCAATTACTGCCCACCAAAGTCTTTGCTTACCACAGCTTTCCTAATTCCCCAAGTTCTGCCACAGAACCGAGGGCCTCGGTTCACTGGCTCTTACAGCAGTAATTGCTGCCCACTAAAGTCCTCGCTGATAACAGTCCTTACAGCCCGCAAAGCTCCGCCACCTTTATGCCCACGCACCACCTCAAAAACTACAAATAAAGTCAACAGCAAACTCCACCCCCCGAGAAGTAAAACCCACCCCCCACTGCACAATAAACCCCCCACCCCTCACGTTTCACTATTCCCCACATCCCATCCAACCCCTAACAAAAAATCCATCCCCTCATAACCCGCTTGTACCCCTCATAATACTAAGAACGTGTTATACACCACGAGATAGATTACCACTACTCGACTCCCCCACGCTTCCGGATAAGGCTCCGCCACCAAAGCAGCACTATAAGCAAACACAACTATTATTCCCCCCAAGTACACAAGAAATAATACTAAAGATAAGAAACCAACCCCTCATTTTATCAGAACCAAACACCCCGCCCCAGACCCCACGACCAACCCCAAAGCCGCATAATAAGGCGAAGGATTTGAAGCCACCGCCAAAAGTCCCACTAATAAACATAACTCTTTTGTCATTATTCCTGCTAGGACTCCAACCTAGACCTACAACTTGAAAAGCTGTTGTTGTAACTCAACTACAAAAACCTTATGACACCTACAATACGCAAATCCCACCCCCTTCTTAAAATTATCAACAGCTCATTTATTGACCTCCCAACCCCCTCCAATATCTCCGCCTGGTGAAACTTCGGCTCACTACTAGGAATCTGCCTAATCGCCCAAATCGCCACCGGGCTATTCCTGGCCATACACTACACAGCTGATACTTCTATAGCATTCTCATCCATCGCCCACATCTGCCGCGATGTCAACAACGGCTGGCTCCTTCGTAATCTCCACGCCAATGGCGCCTCATTCTTCTTCATCTGCATCTACTTCCACATCGGCCGAGGCCTCTATTACGGCTCATACCTTTACAAAGAAACATGAAACATCGGCGTAGTACTGTTGTTCCTGGTAATAGCCACAGCCTTTGTGGGCTACGTCCTACCGTGAGGCCAAATATCTTTTTGAGGCGCCACAGTAATCACTAATCTCCTCTCAGCTGCCCCCTACATCGGCTCCGACTTAGTCCAGTGGATCTGAGGAGGCTTCTCAGTAGACAACGCAACCCTTACTCGATTTTTCACATTCCATTTCATTCTCCCATTCATTATTGCTGCTATAAGCATAATCCACCTCTTATTCCTTCACCAAACAGGGTCCTCAAACCCCACAGGGCTTAACTCCAACCTAGACAAAGTCTCCTTCCACCCCTACTTCTCGTACAAGGACCTCTTCGGCTTTGTGATCCTCCTAGGCACCCTCACAACTCTATCAACCTTCTCCCCCAACTTACTCGGAGACCCAGACAACTTCACACCAGCCAACCCCCTAGTCACCCCGCCTCACATCAAGCCCGAATGGTACTTCCTATTCGCCTACGCCATCCTACGCTCTATCCCTAATAAACTAGGTGGGGTCCTAGCCCTCCTTCTCTCAATCTTAATCCTCCTGTTAATGCCTCTCACCCACACCTCCAAGCTTCGCTCTCTTATATTTCGTCCCGTTGCCAAAATCTTTTTCTGAGCCCTAATCGCTAATACAGCCATCCTAACATGGATTGGAGGACAACCCGTAGAAGATCCTTTTATCATAATCGGCCAGGTCACTTCGGGCCTCTATTTCTTAATCTTTGTCCTTCTCGTTCCCACTTTAGGTCTCCTGGAGAACAAGCTTCTCAAAATCTAACACCTACGCGCATCACCTGGATACTATCTCTATGTTTAATAATCATTAATCTACCTGGATACTATCTCTATGTTTAATAATCATTAATCTACCTGGATACTATCTCTATGTTTAATAATCATTATCTACCTGGATACTATCTCTATGTTTAATAATCATTATCTACCTGGATACTATCTCTATGTTTAATAATCATTATCTACCTGGATACTATCTATATGTTTAATAATCATTAATCTACTTGGATACTATCTCTATGTTTAATAATCATTAATCTACTTGGATACTATCTCTATGTTTAATAATCATTAATCTATATAGGTACTATATCTATATGTTTAATAATCATTAATCTATATAGGTACTATATCTATATGTTTAATAATCATTAATCTATATAGGTACTATATCTCTATGTTTAATAACCATTCATTTACTTAGACCAAGCTTACCTTATCCCCCAACAAGACATAATTTTACATATTATTAATTTAGCATATAAAGATTCGAACAGATCTTAATGAATGTAACATGTCTAATAATGAATGGTAGCGGTTCATACTATGTATACTTGATAGGACCTTCCCTTGCTTAAGTATACTCATATCTTTTACCAAGTAAGTCCAACTGAATCTTCCAAATTCCTCAATCCTACCAATGATTATGTAATGATTAACCTCTAAAATAAGATACTGTACACCCTAAGAATTACATACCTTATTTATCTCATTATTGCATGTATCATTCATATTATTAAGGTAAAACCTTCCCTTGCACAAGACCACACAGACTATTTCATCAAGCTTCCTTAATCCCCTACCATGGACTATTAATCATAAGCATATCTTGCTTAATTGCAATAAATATTACTACCAACATAAATAAGCCAGTCCATAATCCTGAATAATCGGGCATAACGTCTATCTCATCAAACCAATCGTACCCCCGCCACCCACAATTGGATCAGTACCTAATCGTGGCTACTCTCCATGGGCCTAATTGAAGAGTTACAGTTCTTATACTTCAGAAAGCTTCTGACGGATGTGAATCTATGGACCCATCTTGCCTATCGACTACCTCGTGCTTTTTAAAAAACCTCCCTCCTATGCATTAAATACCTATCTACTAAGCTGGAGGCCACTCATGAAGTCCCGAACACTTGGTAGGAATTTATAGGGGGATGCGATCCTCACCAACTTTTAAAAAACCGTTCCTACTACATATGGCCAGGGGTTGGACTTATAATGCAAGTGTCTCTTTAAGGATATACGTTCCATGACCCCACATGGCAGTTGCGATCAACACCTTCTCGCCACTTTCAACATACAGATAAGATTGGACATATATTTATAGAATACATCTTATGTTTAATAATCATTAATCTATATAGGTACTATATCTATATGTTTAATAATCATTAATCTACTTGGATACTATCTCTATGTTTAATAATCATTAATCTATATAGGTACTATATACAAAATTTTTTTACTTCAATACCGAAATTTCCATTCTTTACCACACCCCCCCCCCCCCCCAACACATCTACTGCAATTTCCCTATCACTATACACACCCACAGAGTAAAGCCACATATGTCTTACACCATAATCCCGCTCTGCCAAATATACAACGCACCTCTACTGCAATCTCCTATTATTACCCACGCTTGCAGGGTAACGCCCTTGTACCACACACTTATGTTTCTGTAACCCACACAAAGCCCTGCTATAAACACATAATATACTCTATTCCCCAGACTTTCCCGTACACCCAACCTTCGACCATCTGTATATAAGGCCTTATACA